GTTGTAAATGTTTCATTTTTTAGCATTGAGAAACTCATAAAATTTTTAGTAGAAGTTTTTAGGCTAAAATTTGGGGGTATTTGTGTAGTGTATTAATGCAATGTGCATGTATATATATACAACGCGGATGGCTAACTCATATTTCAACTCGTTAGCTGGCACGCTCTCGGGCCTTCCTTGGTTTCGGGGTTTGACAAGGATAGCAGGATTCGCTGAGCGTAGGGGGTAGGGGGGTTTGTCGCGCAAAAACCAAAAGGGGGGCATATATAAGGATAAGTTGAAGAAGTAATGTATATGTTATGCACTTGAGATATTAATATGTAATTCTTAAGTTATGTCGTTTAATAATTAACCTACTTCAACTCGTGCAAGGAATAGTACAACCCTAATATGTTAATTGCGCTTGCACTCTGAAATGCAAAGTGAAAGGAAACCTAAAAAAGAGAACCCTATGCATATAAAAGAACGCCCGGCATGTTGGGTAACGAGGAGTATGTAATTACACCATTAATCAGATGCCAGTATAATTATCCGAGGGTGGAGTAAATAATATTATGTACCTGAAATAGGAACCAGATACCAGGAATAGTTCACAGTGTGCGACCCCCACATTTTGTGTCCCTGATTCTATCATTAATAGTATGCATTTATATCAACCAGTTGGTGGTCTCTTACTACATTAATAATTTTAAGATAAACCTTAGCTGGGTAATTCAAGGAAAAATTTGAGTGCCACGTTTAAGGGATTAATCTATTTCCCGGGTTAAAATAAATTATTTCTGAGTTTTAATAATTTGGTTTATGATTTTCTTAGACGTTAGTACTTGCTTTAAGGTTAAAATAAATGAATGGTGATAATACATATGTATGTACTAATACATTATGTAATATTATACATATATGTACTAATACATACATGTTACTATCAGAAGATAGTTTAATTTAGAATTCTGGCTTTGGGAGCCAGGGGTGGGAGTTAAAATCTCTCTTTTCTGGGCGCTAGGGGGAATTTAACCTCCGATCTTCGGATTACAAGACCGATGCTTTAAGACTAAGCTACTAGGGCAAGCTCATTTTAGTGCTTTATTTTCTACTCATCCTGCTAGTGGGACTAACACAAGGAAAAGTGCAAAGTACAGAATTGATGCTACTTGGCCAATAATGACATATGGATGCTCTACAGGCATGCCTCCAATTCATGTTAGAATTAGTATGTCTGCCACAAGTGTTCAGAATAAAAATTGGGTGATTGGGCGAAATGTGAGTCCTCGTTGTTTTGAAGTGTGCAGGATTGGGACCACTATTAGGATCAGAATAGAGAATAATAGGGCAAGAACACCTCCTAATTTATTTGGAATAGATCGTAGGATGGCGTAAGCAAATAGGAAATATCACTCGGGCTTAATATGAGGTGGGGTTACCATTGGGTTGGCTGGTGTAAAATTGTCTGGGTCTCCTAGCAGGTTTGGGGAGAATAGCGCCAGTGATGTTAGGGCTAGCAGTATGATAACAAACCCAAGGAGGTCTTTGTATGAAAAATAGGGGTGGAAGGAGATTTTATCGGCGTCAGAATTTAGGCCGGCGGGGTTGTTTGATCCTGTTTCGTGGAGGAATAGCAGGTGTAGCAGCGTTGCGGCGGCAATAATAAATGGTAATAAGAAGTGGAATGCAAAGAATCGTGTTAGTGTTGCATTGTCTACCGAAAAGCCCCCTCAGATTCACTGAACAAGTGTGTCTCCTATATAGGGGACTGCTGAAAGGAGATTTGTGATTACTGTAGCCCCCCAGAAAGATATTTGTCCTCATGGAAGGACGTAGCCGACAAAGGCTGTTATTATGACTAATAGGAGTAGCACTACACCGATATTTCAGGTTTCCTTATAGAGATACGATCCGTAGTATAGGCCTCGGGCAACGTGTATATAAATACAGATGAAAAAGAATGATGCTCCGTTAGCATGAAGATTACGAATAAGTCAGCCGTAGTTTACGTCTCGGCAGATGTGAGCGACTGATGAAAATGCGGTTGAAATGTCTGAGGTGTAATGCATGGCTAGGAATAGCCCTGTTAGAATTTGTGTGATTAAACATAGTCCTAAGAGGGACCCGAAGTTTCATCATACCGAGATATTAGATGGGGTTGGTAGGTCAACTAGTGCGTCGTTAGCGATTTTTATTAGAGGGTGGGTTTTTCGTAGGCTTGCCATTATTGTTCTTGTAGTTGAACTACAACGGTGGTTCTTCAAGTCATTGGTCTCGGTTAAAATCCGAGCAAGAATTATGACCTATTTTATGTTTATGTTATTGGTGGCTCTGATTGTGGGTTTAATTGCTGTTGCTTCTAATCCAACGCCTTATTTTGCTGCTTTAGGTTTAGTGGTAGCAGCGGGGGTTGGGTGCGGTATTTTAGTTGGCTCTGGGGGGTCTTTTTTGTCTTTAGTTCTTTTTTTAATCTATCTAGGCGGGATGCTGGTAGTATTTGCTTATTCGGCAGCTTTGGCTGCTGAGCCTTTTCCAGAGGCCTGGGGGAGTCGTTCTGTTGCAGGCTATGTGTTAATTTATTTGTTAGGGGTAGTCTTAATGGCCGGGATCTTTTTGGGGGGGTGATATGAGGGCTCATGGGTAATAATTGATGGGTTAAAGGAGTTTTCTATATTGCGGGGGGATGTTGGGGGGGTAGCTGTTATATACTCCTTTGGGGGGACAATGTTAGTCATTTGTGCCTGGGTTCTGCTTCTGACTCTGCTTGTTGTGTTAGAGCTAACTCGGGGGTTAAGCCGTGGAACTCTCCGTGCAGTCTAGATAATTGTTAAAAGAATGGCTAAGGTTATTGTTAGAAGGAAAATGGTTAGATATGTTTTAATTATTCCTCGTTGAATGTCGCTTATAATTTTTGATATTATCATCTGGGCTAAGGTTAGCCCTTTTGGCCCAGATATTTCAAATCATGTTTGGTCAAGTTTATTGGCGACTGATTGGCCCAGGATGAGGTTGAGTTTTGGGGGTATTCGGTGAATTAGTGCTGGGAAATATCCTAACATATTTGAGAAGTTATGTAAGGATATTGTAGGGGTGGTTTTAATTTGCTTATTAGTTAGGGCAGTAAGTTCTATGGCTACTAGCAGTCCAATAATTGTAACTGTGAGGGCCGCTATTTTTAGGGCCAAAGGTATTGTTATAATAGGTGTTTTTGAAGGTAGGAAGTTGGAGGTAATAATAAGTCCTGCAATAATACTTCCCCAGGCAAGTCGTTTGATAGGGTTAATTACTAACGGGTTGTTTTCATTAATGGGGGATAGTGGGAGGAATCGGGGGGATCCTATGGTAACAAAGAAAACAACTCGGAAGCTATAAACTGCGGTGAATGATGTAGCAATAAGTGTAAGGGTTAGGGCTCAGGCGTTAAGGTGTGAGGTGTTGAGGGCTTCAATAATGGCATCTTTAGAAAAGAAGCCTGCAAGGAAGGGGGTGCCTGTTAATGCTAGGCTGCCAATTGTGAGATAGGTTGAAGTGGCCGGCATGAGATTGTGAAGGCCCCCTATTTTGCGGATGTCTTGTTCGTCATTAAGGCTGTGGATAATTGATCCTGAGCACAAGAATAGTATAGCTTTGAAGAAGGCGTGGGTACAGATGTGAAGGAATGCCAGTTGTGGCTGGTTTAGGCCAATTGTGACTATTATTAGGCCTAATTGGCTGGATGTTGAGAAAGCTACAATTTTTTTAATATCATTTTGGGTTAGGGCGCAGGTGGCTGTAAATAGGGTGGTGAGGGCTCCTAGGCATAGGCAAATTGTCAGTGCAGTTTGATTATTTTCTATAAGGGGGTGGAGACGGATTAATAAAAAGATCCCAGCCACAACCATGGTGCTAGAATGGAGTAGGGCAGATACTGGTGTGGGGCCCTCCATGGCAGATGGGAGCCAGGGGTGTAGGCCAAATTGGGCCGACTTCCCGGTTGCTGCTAGGATAAGTCCCATTAGAGGGATTGTTATATCAAAATTCTTTGATAGAAAGAAGATTTGTTGGATTTCTCAAGAATTAAGATTTATTGCAAACCATGCTATGCTTAAGATTAGTCCGATATCGCCTACGCGGTTGTAGATTACAGCTTGGAGGGCTGCTGTATTAGCGTCTGCCCGTCCGTATCACCACCCAATCAGTAGAAAGGACATAATTCCAACCCCCTCTCAGCCAATAAATAGTTGAAATATGTTGTTGGCAGTAACAAGTGTGATTATTGCTACTAGAAATAGCAGTAAATATTTAAAGAATCGGTTYATGTTAGGGTCCGAGTGTATATATCACAATGCAAACTCTAAAATAGATCAGGTGACGTAGAGAGCAATGGGTGTGAAAATAAGAGAGTAGTGGTCGAATTTAAAGCTAATATTCGTGTCAAATATGTGTGTATTTATTCAGTGTCAGTTTGTGGTAACACTTTCTAGTCCTTGGTCCAGAAATATTATCAATGGCAGTAGGCTAATAAAAAATGCGGTGCTGACAGCGGTTTTTACATGTGTGTTTGCTCAGTCTATTTTGCGTGGCTCAGGACTTAGTGTTGTTAATAGCGGGATAATGAGGATTGTGATGACTAAAATAAGTGAGGAGGACATAATTAGTGTTGTTGGGTTCATAGCTTCCACTTGGATTTGCACCAAGAGTTTTTGGTTCCTAAGACCAACGGATGAGCTGTTATCCTTCAGAAGCGTGAGGAAGCCGCGGACTTTAACCGCGGTGCATAAGGATTAGCAGTACTTATTGATTTCTGTCCTTCCTTGGTGAGTAAGGGGATTTTAACTCCTGTCTTTAGAATCACAATCTAATATTTTAGTTAAACTATACTTACTAGTAGCATCAACCTCACATTAGTTCTGGTTTTGCCACAAGAAGAATTACGGGGATTAGGTGAAGGGCTATTAGTAAGTGTTCTCGGGTGTGGAAGGGTTGAAGTTTTATAATGTGACTTGGTGTTGGGCCTCGTTGAGATATTAAGAACATGTATAGTGAGTAGCCCGCTGTAATCAGAGTGCCTGCCCCTGTCAGGGCAATAGTTCATGGGGATCAGTTAAATAGGGTTGTGATAATTATTAGTTCTCCTATCAGGTTGGGTAGAGGGGGGAGTGCTAGGTTGGCCAGGTTAGCAATGAATCATCAAACTGCTGTCAGGGGGAAAATCAGTTGTAGTCCTCGGGCTAAAATTATAGTTCGGCTGTGGGTCCGTTCGTATGCTGTGTTAGCTAAGCAGAACAATATCGAAGATACTAGGCCGTGGGCAATTATTAGAATAATTGCCCCTGAAAATCCCCACGGGGTTTGAATTAGAATGCCCCCTGCTACAAGGCCCATATGGCTGACGGATGAGTAGGCGATTAGTGACTTAAGATCTGTCTGTCGTAGACAAATAGACCCTGTTATAATAATTCCTCAGAGTGCTAAAATAATAAATGGGTAGACTAACTCTTTTGAGAGGGGGTCTAGTATAATTATTATCCGTATTATTCCGTATCCCCCTAATTTTAATAAGACTGCTGCTAGCACCATAGATCCTGCAACAGGGGCTTCTACGTGCGCCTTTGGGAGCCATAGGTGAACGCCATACAGTGGTATTTTTACTAGAAATGCAATAAGACAGCTGGCTCATCAAATTTTATGACCTCAGGAATGTAGTATAAGTGGTTGGGAGTATTGAATTACGAGTATAGATAGGGTTCCAGTGGATTGTTGAAGCAGGAGTAGTGCAACTAGGAGTGGTAGAGAGCCTGCCAGTGTATAAAATAAAAAGTAGGTCCCTGCATTTAATCGCTCAGTCTGGTTTCCTCATCGGGTGATGATAATTAGGGTTGGAATTAGTGTGGCTTCAAATATGATATAAAATATAATGATTTCTGTGGCCCCGAATGCTATAATTAAGAAGGTTTGTAGTGAGGCGAGCAGGGTGATGTACAGGCGTTGTCGGTTAATGGGTTCTGGGTTAATGTGATTTTGACTGGCTAGAATTATTAATGGTAACAGTCAACATGTTAATACTAATAGGGGTGTTGATAGGGGGTCTGTACCTAAATATATATTAGATATAGTTCAGCCGGTTTCGGATGTTCATTTTAGTCATGTAAGACTTACAAGAGCAATTAATAGGCTGTGGGTAATTGTCCCTGTTCATAATCATTTTGGGGAGATCAATCAGATTGTTGGGAATAGTATAATTGTGGGGATTAGTACTTTTAGCATTGTAGGAGATTAAGGTTTTGTAGGCGATCAGTCCCGTGGGTTCGAGCTGTGGCTACTAGGAGTGCGAGGCCCGTACTTGCTTCGCAGGCGGAGAAGGCTAGTAAAAGCATAGGAGCCGTAGAAAAACTTGTAGATTCGAATTGTAGCGTTCATAGGGCCAGTGCAATAAATAGGGATAGTATTATACCTTCTAAGCATAGAAGTGCGGAGAGTAGGTGGGTGCGGTGGAATGCTAGTCCTATTAGTCCTAGAATAAATGCTGAACTGAAGCTGAAATGTACTGGTGTCATAAGGGGGTCATGGACTTAAACCATAATTTTCTGAGCCGAAATCAGAGGTCTTTTTTGGACTAACTCCCTTATTCTGCTCATTCTAGGCCCCCCTGGGTTCATTCGTAAATTAACCCTAAGGTCAGAAGAATAAGAACTGTAGTTGCTCAAAAGAATGTTCCTGTGGGGTTGTGAAGTTGGTCACCTCAAGGAAGGGGGAGAAGAAGGGCAATTTCTAAATCAAATAGAAGAAATAGGATGGCGACTAGGAAAAATCGCAGAGAGAAGGGTAATCGGGCTGATCCTAGTGGGTCGAATCCGCATTCGTAGGGGGAAAGTTTTTCTGCATCTGGGTTTATCTGGGGGAGTCAAAATGATACGACTGCTAGAATTGAGGATAGGGCTATTGTAATAATAAGAATAGTTGTGATTAAATTCATTATCTTTCCCTGGGGTTTAACCAAGACTAAATGATTGGAAGTCACTTGTACTAATTTAAATACTAGAAAGATATGAGCCTCATCAGTAGATGGATACGTAAAGGAATAGTCAGACTACGTCGACAAAATGTCAGTATCAAGCAGCGGCTTCGAAGCCGAAGTGGTGTTCAGATGTGAAGTGATATTGGATTTGGCGAAGAAGGCAAACGGCCAAGAAGGTTGAACCAATAATTACATGAAGTCCGTGGAATCCTGTGGCTACGAAGAATGTGGATCCGTATACCCCGTCTGCGATTGTGAAGGGGGCTTCATAGTATTCTATGGCTTGTAGCGCGGTGAAGTATAGTCCTAGAAGAATTGTAAGTCCAAGGGATTGAATAGCCTGTTTTCGTTCTCCTTCTATGATGCTGTGATGGGCCCATGTGACTGTTACACCAGATGCTAGCAGAACTGCTGTATTAAGGAGGGGAACTTCAAATGGATCTAGTGTAGTAATTCCTGTTGGTGGTCAGCATCCTCCAAGCTCAGGGGTCGGGGCCAGGCTTGAGTGATAAAAAGCTCAGAAAAACCCAAGGAAAAAGAAAACTTCTGAGGTGATAAATAGAATTATGCCATAACGTAGGCCTTTTTGTACTGGTGGCGTGTGGTGTCCTTGGAAGGTTCCTTCCCGGATGATATCACGCCATCATTGGAATATTGTAAGAAGTAGAAGAATTAGTCCAAGGGTTATTAGTGTTGTTGAGTGGAAGTGAAACCAGATTGCTAGGCCGGATGTTATTAATAGGGCGCCTACGGCTCCGGTTAGTGGTCATGGGCTAGGATCAACCATATGAAATGCATGTGCTTGGTGTGCCATTAAACGTTTTCTTGTAAATAGAGGCTTAGTAGAAGCACAAACACATAGGCTTGGATTATTGCAACTGCAACTTCTAGAAGTGTGAGGAGGAACAGGACAGCGGCTGTTAGAATTGCTACTGTTGGTATTATAGGTAGTAGTACAAATACTGCTGTGGCGATAAGTTGAATTAGTAGGTGACCTGCAGTTAAATTTGCTGTAAGTCGCACTCCAAGGGCTAGGGGTCGAATGAATAGGCTAATTGTTTCGATAATAATTAGTACTGGAATTAGTGGAACTGGGGTTCCTTCTGGTAGAAGATGACCAAGGGCTACTGTTGGTTGATTACGCATGCCAATAATTACTGTAGCAAGTCACAATGGCACGGCAAATCCCATGTTTAATGATAATTGGGTAGTAGGTGTAAAGGTATATGGGAGAAGGCCAAGCATGTTAATAGTAATAAGGAACACTATTAAGGAGGCAAATAATAGGGCTCACTTATGTCCCCCTACATTTAGAGGCAGTAGAAGTTGATTGGTGAAACGGTTAATGAATCATGTTTGAAGGGTAATAAGTCGATTGTTTAGCCATCGAGATGGGGGGGTTGGGAATAAGATTCATGGCAGTGCGATTGCAATGGCAATAAGGGGGATACCTAGGAGGGAGGGGCTTGCAAATTGGTCAAAAAAGCTCATTATCATGGTCAGTCTCAAGGCTCAGTTTTGTGTTTTTCTTCGCTTATTGGGGCGGGTTCGTTGGGTGTTGTATGATTTAGGATTTTAGTCGGGATAATGGTGAGAAAAATGATTCATGAAAATACTAGAATGGCGAATCAGGGGTTAGGGTTTAACTGGGGCATTTCACTAGAGGTGGTCGGTAGTCACCAAACTTTGGCTTAAAAGGCCAACGCTTTGTCCAATAATTAGCTTTCTAGTGAGGCGTCTTCTAGTATTAGTGAGGATCAGCTTTCAAAGTGTTCTAGTGGAACGGCTTCAACTACGATTGGTATAAAGCTGTGATTGGCCCCACAGATTTCAGAGCATTGCCCATAGAATACCCCCGGTCGTGAGGCAATGAAGGCAGTTTGATTTAGTCGTCCGGGTACTGCGTCCATTTTTACACCGAGAGATGGTACGGCCCAAGAGTGAAGCACATCTTCAGCAGATACTAACACACGAATCGGTGATTCTATTGGAACTACTATTCGGTGGTCCGTTTCTAGTAGTCGAAATTGGCCTGGTGTGAGGTCTTGAGTTGGGATTATATAGGAGTCAAAGCCCAGGTCTTCATAGTCTGTATATTCGTAGCTTCAGTATCACTGGTGTCCTATGGCTTTAATTGTTAGGTGGGGGTCATTAATTTCGTCTATAAGGTATAGAATTCGAAGGGATGGCAGAGCAATCAAAACTAGGATTACAGCTGGTAAAACGGTTCAAACAATTTCGATTTCTTGGGAGTCCAGGATATATTTATTGGTAAGTTTAGTGGAAACTATTGCAATAATAATGTATAACACTAAAGTGCTAATTAAAAACACAATTATTAGGGCGTGGTCGTGGAAGTGGAGAAGTTCTTCTATAACGGGTGATGCCGCGTCTTGGAATCCTAGTTGTGTGGGATGTGCCATTAAGCCTGGGGCTTAAGACATACAGGGATTTAACCTGTAATACCACCTTGACAAGGTGGTGTAATTTGCATTTTACTAATGTCTTTAGAAGAAAGTGACAGAGTGGTTATGTGACTGGCTTGAAACCAGTACATGGGGGTTCAATTCCTCCCTTTCTCGTTAGTTTGATTGAACTCGGACAAATGCTGGCTCTTCAAATGTGTGGTATGGTGGAGGGCAGCCGTGAAGTCATTCTACGTTTGTTATGGTTAGTTCTACTGAGGAGACTTCCCGTTTGGCAGCAAAGGCTTCTCAGAGGATAAATAGGAATATAATTACTGCGACCAGGGAGATAAGGGACCCGATAGATGACACTGTATTTCACAGGGCGTAGGCGTCGGGGTAGTCAGAATATCGTCGTGGCATTCCGGCTAGGCCTAGGAAGTGTTGGGGGAAGAATGTTAGGTTTACACCAATAAATATTACACCAAAGTGGATTTTTGTTCAGGTGTCATTTAGGGTGTACCCTGAAAATAGCGGGAATCAGTGGACAAAGGCTGCTATAATGGCAAATACGGCACCTATTGACAGTACATAGTGGAAATGTGCAACTACATAGTATGTGTCGTGAAGTACAATATCTAGCGATGAGTTAGCTAACACAATTCCTGTTAGTCCCCCTACCGTAAAAAGGAAAATGAACCCCAGGGCTCATAGCATGGGTGTCTCTCATTTAATAGAGCCGCCGTGCAATGTGGCGAGCCAGCTGAATACTTTTACACCGGTTGGGATGGCAATAATTATTGTTGCAGATGTGAAGTAAGCACGGGTGTCTACATCTATTCCGACAGTAAACATGTGGTGGGCTCAGACAATAAAACCAAGGAGGCCGATAGCTATCATAGCTCAAACCATTCCTATGTACCCGAATGGTTCTTTTTTGCCAGCGTAGTAGGCTACGACGTGCGAAATGATGCCAAATCCGGGTAAAATAAGAATGTATACTTCGGGGTGGCCGAAGAATCAGAACAGGTGTTGGTACAGGATTGGGTCTCCCCCTCCTGCTGGGTCGAAGAATGTGGTGTTAAGATTTCGATCTGTGAGAAGTATAGTAATTCCGGCGGCTAGGACTGGAAGTGAGAGAAGCAGGAGTACAGCTGTCACTAGTACAGCTCACACGAATAAAGGCGTTTGGTACTGGGAGATGGCTGGAGGTTTCATATTAATAGTAGTAGTAATAAAATTAATTGCCCCCAGAATTGATGAGACACCTGCTAAGTGAAGTGAGAAAATTGTGAGGTCTACGGATGCTCCTGCGTGAGCAAGATTACCTGCAAGTGGTGGGTAAACTGTTCACCCTGTCCCCGCCCCGGCCTCAACACCAGAGGAGGCCAGTAGCAGAAGGAATGATGGGGGGAGAAGTCAGAAGCTTATGTTATTTATTCGTGGGAATGCCATGTCAGGTGCTCCAATCATTAATGGCACTAGTCAGTTTCCAAACCCACCAATGAGAATTGGTATTACTATAAAGAAAATTATTACAAAGGCGTGGGCAGTAACGATAACATTATAAATTTGGTCATCGCCTAGAAGTGATCCGGGTTGACTAAGCTCGGCTCGAATAAGAAGGCTTAAAGCAGTCCCCACTATTCCAGCTCAGGCACCAAATACAAGATAAAGGGTACCAATGTCTTTGTGGTTTGTAGAAAAGAATCAGCGCGTAATTGCCACAGGTAGGGTAGCCGAGTATTAGGCGGTGGGTTGTAGCCCCGAAGACAGAGGTTTAAGTCCTCTTCCTATCATCAGCCCCGTGGTGAAGAAACACGTTGGATTGCAAATCCAGAGACGTAGAGTAATACTCTGCCGGGGCTTTTCCCGCCTTTTAGGCCAACGGCGGGAAAAGTAGGTGGATGCTCGCTGGCTTGAGCGCTTAGCTGTTAACTAAGAGTTTGTAGGATCGAGGCCTTCCCATCTAGTAAGGCCTTAGTTTAATAAAAACATTTGATTTGCAATCATAAAATGCAAGATAGACTCTTGTAGGTCTTATCCAGGGACTAGAAGATTTTCACTTCTGCTTAGAGCTTTGAAGGCTCTTGGTCTGATGTTATCCTAAGTCCCTTAAGTGACCAGTATTAGAATGGCCGGAGTTACAGGTAGAAGACCTAGTGCAATCGTGGTTGAAATAGTAAGAGGCAGAGAGGTCTGGGTTGTTTTTATCCGTCAGGGTGTAGTTGAGTTGGTTATGTTTGGGGAAATTGTTAGTGTTATTGCATAGCATAATCGAAGGTAGAAATAAAGGCTAAGTAGGGCTGCTAGGGCTATGACTGTGGCGGTGGCTGGGAGATCCTGTTTTGTCAATTCTTGAAGAATTAGTCATTTTGGCATGAACCCTGTTAGTGGTGGTAGCCCGCCTAATGATAATAAGACAAGAGCGGTGGTTGCTGTCAGGATTGGGTTATTTGATCAGGTTATTGCAAGGGTATTAATTTTTGTGGCTGAGGAAATCTTGAGTGTTAGAAATGCTGCGGAGGTTATGAAGATGTAGGTCCCTAGTGCAAGTAGTGTAAGTTGAGGGGCATATTGTAAAACAATAATTATTCACCCCATGTGGGCAATAGAGGAGTAGGCCAAAATCTTCCGCAGCTGAGTTTGGTTTAATCCGCCTCATCCCCCCACCAGTGTGGACATAAGTCCTAAAGAGGTTAGTAGAAGGGGGTCGATGGTTTGAGATGTTTGGATAATAAGGGCCAGGGGCGCTAGCTTTTGTCAAGTTGATAGGATTAGGCCTGTCAGTAGGTCCAACCCTTGTAGGACTTCTGGTATTCAGAAGTGTATTGGGGCAAGTCCAATTTTAAGTGCTAAGGCGGTAATAACCATAGTGCTGGCAATAGGGCTTGACATATTGTTTATGTCTCACTCTCCCGTGATTCATGCATTTGTTGTACTTGCAAACAGGATTATTGCTGCTGCTGTCGCTTGGGTTAAGAAATATTTTGTGGTAGCTTCTACCGCTCGTGGGTGGTGATGCTGCGCCATTAGTGGGACAATTGCCAAGGTATTAATTTCTAGTCCTATTCAAGCTAATAGCCAGTGGGAGCTAGCAAAAGTTAGGGTGGTACCTAACCCCAGGCTGGATAATAGAATTATTAGTACGTAGGGATTCATTGATGGAGGAGGGACTCTAACCGTCATGTTCGGGGTATGGGCCCGAAAGCTTTATTAGCTGACCCCATCTTAGAAAGTGGTGTAGAGGAAGCACTAAGAGTTTTGATCTCTTGGGCATGGGTTCGACCCCCTTCTTTCTAAGAACCGAGGGGATTTTAGCCCCCATAAGCCACTCTATCAAAGTGGTCCCTGGGCATTCGGGCACAGTTCCTAAACTATAGTTGTGGGGGGAGACCTGCTAGTGCAATTGGTAGGGCCACATGTCATAGTACAAGTGCTAGCGTTAATGGCAGGAAGTTTTTCCATACGAGGTGTATGAGTTGGTCGTACCGAAATCGAGGGTAGGAGGCCCGGACCCACAGAAATACAACTGACAGGAATGTGGCTTTAATCATAAGGCTAATTGTTGTTAATTCAGGTATGTTAGGGAAGTGAGAGGACCCTAGGAATAGTACGGCTGACAGGGTATTTATTATGAGAATGTTAGCGTATTCGGCTAGGAAAAATAGGGCAAATGGTCCCCCTGCATATTCTACATTGAAACCAGATACTAGTTCTGATTCACCTTCTGTTAGATCAAATGGTGCTCGGTTCGTTTCGGCTAGGGTTGAAATATATCACATGGCTGCTAGGGGTCATGCTGGGGCTAGCAGTCAAATACTTTCCTGGGTTGTATTAAATGTTTGGAGGGTGTAGCCGCCAGAGAAAATAATAACTGAGAGGAGAATAAGTCCTAGGCTTACCTCATACGAGATTGTTTGAGCTACGGCTCGAAGGGCTCCGATTAATGCATATTTTGAATTTGATGCTCACCCTGACCCTAGAATAGAATATACTGCTAAGCTTGAGAGGGCTAAAATAAACAGAACTCCTAGGTTTAGGTCAATGATAGGATAAGGCATTGGTATGGGCGCTCATAGTGTCATGGCGAGGGTTAATGCAAGGATAGGGGTTGCTAAAAATAAAAAGGGGGATGATGTGGAGGGTCGGACGGGCTCTTTAATAAAGAGTTTTACCCCGTCGGCGATGGGCTGTAGCAGTCCGTAAGGTCCTACTACGTTTGGGCCTTTTCGTAGTTGTATATATCCTAGGACTTTTCGTTCAAGTAGTGTCAGGAAAGCTACTGCTAATAGGACTGGTACGATGTAGGCTAAGGGGTTAATTAGGTGGTTTATTAAAGTGTTTAGCATAAACTGGGAAGAGGATTTGAACCTCTGGTATAAAGGGCTTAGGCCTTTCGCAATTTACCATGCTCTGCCACCCCAGTATGCCCTTATTTTGGGCGGCAGGGGTTTTGGCCCTCCCTTTATTTAATTTATTTGTTTTCATTAATTAGGGGTGGGGCGTGCTTTAAGCATGGGCCCCTCTTTTCCGATCCTTTCGTACTAGGAAAAGTAGCATTACAGATAGAAACTGACCTGGATTACTCCGGTCTGAACTCAGATCACGTAGGACTTTAATCGTTGAACAAACGAACCCTTAATAGCGGCTGCACCATTAGGATGTCCTGATCCAACATCGAGGTCGTAAACCCCCTCGTCGATATGGACTCTGGGAGAGGATTGCGCTGTTATCCCTAGGGTAACTTGGTTCGTTGATCGGCCATGAGGCCGGATCATTATTGGTCAGATGTTCTGCGGCTTAGAGATGTTTCTCTTGGTTTTAGGGAATTACCCCATTCCACTCGGAGGCTGGTTTTTCCTCCGTGGTCGCCCCAACCGAAGGTAAAATTTTATACCCACTAAGTTCCTGCTTCTTGCTGAGTTGTTTAACGTGGTTAAATTTTGTACCTTAAGCTCCAAAGGGTCTTCTCGTCTTGTATTATTATACCCGCTTCTGCACGGATAGATCAATTTCACTGACTGGAAGGGGGAGACAGTTAAGCCCTCGTTTAGCCATTCATACAGGTCTCTATTTAAAAGACAAGTGATTGCGCTACCTTTGCACGGTCAAAATACCGCGGCCGTTGAACCCGTAGTCACTGGGCAGGCTGGACCTCCTATACTTAAATTTAGTTGCAGGAGGCGATGTTTTTGGTAAACAGGCGAGGCTTGTGTTTGCCGAGTTCCTTCCCTTTCTTTTAGTCTTTCCTTTAAAAATAGCACTCCAGTGTGGGGTTAACGATTATTTGTTGTGAGTTTTTCTTGGTTTTTATATTGTTCACAGTACTCTCTTGAGTTGAGTTCGTTATTTTCCAGTGGTTTGTCCGATCTGGTTTACACTTGTGCTTGGAGAAGAACAGGTCTTCTTGTTACTCATTTTAGCATAATTTCTTCCATGCGAGCATGGGATAGCCTGATATCTTTAGGGGAGTAAGATTTTTTATCGGTATAATAAACTTTACTCTGTCTGAGCTTTAACGCTTTCTGTTTAGATGGCTGCTTTTAGGCCCACTAAAACAGTTTGTTTTAAATATTGTGATCTTTATCCTCCTGGTAAGGTTGTATCCTTTGTTAGAGGGGCTGTACCCCCTTTAACTAACTCCCGTACGTTTCCCTTAAAATGACCTTAAGTGTAGGGCTTTGGTCTGGGGTATGCGGGGCTGAACTTCTATCCATTTCTCAGGCAACCAGCTATCACCAGGTTCGGTAGGTCTGTCACTTCTACCCGGAGCTCTTCCCACTCTTTTGCCACAGAGACGGGTTAGCCCTAATTTATATAGGCTGTCTCGGGGTAGCTCACCTGGTTTCGGGGTTTCAAACTAAAGGCCTCTTTGCTTGAGTATACTTACTAAATCATGATGCAAAAGGTACAAGGTTTAGTCTTTGTTTTTTGGTGCTTATATGGGTTGTTTCATTTCTCTTTCAGCTTTCCCTTGCGGTACTTTTTCTATTGCTTTGGGTGAACCTTTTCTGTCTCCCATACTCAGGTAAAAAAATGGTTTAATTTTTAGGGGTAGGTCATGTTTTTTTATGAACATTGTTGGGTTAAAATTAGTGATTAAGCTAGCTGTTTGGCTCAGGGTGATCCAATTTGCATGGATGTCTTCTCGGTGTAAGTGAGATGCTTAACTAACTCAGCCACGCCCTGGGTTTAATCCAAGTGCACCTTCCGGTACACTTACCATGTTACGACTTGCCTCCCCTTGTCAGTGCTTTGATATTACGTATTTTTAATGCGTGTTGACAGGGGAGAGTGACGGGCGGTGTGTACGCGCCTTAGAGCCGGGTTCAAAAGGACACTCTGCTTCCTTTTTACTACTAAATCCTCCTTCAAGCACTATTTCATGTTGCATGTCCGTAGTGTTCTGTGATAGAAAATGTAGCCCATTTCTTCCCGCTTCGTGCGCTACACCTCGACCTGACGTTCTGGGTTGTGCCCATTTTGCTTACTTTTATTGCCTTCACAGGGTAAGCTGGCGACGGCGGTATATAGGCTGGGGTGGCTAGAAGTGGTGAGGTTTAACGGGGGTTATCGGTTCTAGAACAGGCTCCTCTAGGGGGGTCTAAGGCACCGTCAGGTCCTTTGGGTTTCAAGCTGATGCTCGTAGTACCCTGGCGGACGTCTAATTGTAGTTCGACGTCTGGGTTTATGGCTGAGCATAGTGGGGTATCTAATCCCAGTTTGTTTCTCAGCTTTCGTGGAGTCAGGTGGGTTTTGTTAAAGCTACTTTCGTGGGGTTGGGCTTCGGACACCTAGAAGCGTATGACGGCCAAAGGGCCATTTGGCTTTATTATGTTTCCTTCCTTAACCACCCTTTACGCCGTAATAATATCAACTAGGGCCTCTCGTTTAACCGCGGTGGCTGGCACGAGTTTTACCGGCCCTCTTAGCCCTGACTGAGTCAAGTTTTCACTTATGGCTTAATGTCTATCACTGCTGAATTCCCTTGGGGGTGTGGCTTGGCTAGGCGTCTTGGGCTAAAAATTGTGCCTGATGCCCGCTCCTTGTCCCCGGGCGGGGGATTGAGGGCATACTCACGGGACTGCGGAGACTTGCATGTGTAAGTTGGGCGAGAGCTGATAATAAGGTCAGGACCATGCCTTTGTGCATGCGGAGCTTCTTAGGGCCCATCTTAACATCTTCAGTGTTATGCTTTGTGTTAAGCTACGCTAGC